AGAATAACTTACTCCATTAAGTTCGCCACCATAGAACTCAACAGTAACACCTACTTGTTCAACACTATACTTTGATTCTGCCCTTCTAAAAGGAACATCAGCTCTCACAATTCCGTCTTCATCTACCAAAACTACCGGAAATGTTTCAAAAAAAGTAGGCATACGACGTACAAAAAGCTCGCGCCCTTCTTTATCTCTAAAGACGGGGTGTCCTAACCATCCAACAGCAATTCCATCCCCATTGTCCATTGAGCCTGCTCTGAATAATCCCCCCTTTGCCGGATTATTACCAATATAATCATAAAAAGCTAATTTTTCGGGAATTTTAGACCAAGCTTCCGATAAACTAAGATTTTCGGCTAGCCCGGCACTAACTCTTCGATATATTTCTTGCTGAAAGTATCCCTGATCCCACTGATAACGAGTAGGACCAAATAATTCGATTGGGGTAGTTGCTGAACCATACCACATAGTTCCAGCAACAACAAAAGCTGCAAAAAAAACAGCAGCGATACTACTGGAAAGTACAGTTTCAATATTGCCCATACGTAATCCTTTGTATAGACGTTGAGGCGGACGAACACTAAGATGGAATAGGCCTGCTAATATGCCCAATGTACCCGCTGCAATATGATGAGAGGCTATTCCTCCCGGAACAAAAGGATCAAAACCTTCCGCGCCCCACGCTGGATTTACAGATTGTACTTTTCCAGTTAGTCCATAAGGATCGGACACCCATATTCCAGGACCATATAAACCTGTTACATGAAATGCGCCAAAGCCAAAGCAAGCTACCCCTGAGAGAAATAAATGAATTCCAAAGATCTTGGGCAAATCCAAAGAAGGTTTTCCCGTACGTTCATCACAGAATATTTCTAGGTCCCAATATACCCAATGCCAGATAGCTGCCAAGAAGCACAAACCGGAAAACACTATGTGTGCCCCTGCCACACCTTCATAACTCCAAATACCCGGATTTGTTATAGTTCCTCCTGAAATACTCCAACCGCCCCACGAATTGGTTATTCCTAAACGAGTCATGAAGGGTATAACGAACATACCTTGTCTCCACATCGGATCAAGAACGGGATCAGAGGGATCAAAAACCGCTAATTCATATAAAGCCATCGAACCAGCCCAACCAGAAACTAGAGCTGTATGCATTATATGAACAGAAAGCAATCGACCGGGATCATTCAATACGACAGTATGAACACGATACCAAGGTAAACCCATGGAAATACCTCTTTATCAAAGAAAAATAGACACTATGCCACTTTATTTTATCGCATTGGAAAAGACTATATATACTAACCATGTACCTAACCTTTTCAGTAGATTCCGTATCGGAAAGGATTAATATTTATTCCATTCCATTGAAAATAACGTGAAAATAACGGAACAATTTTGTTCGTAAGAACAAAGAGAAGCAGATCTATTCTATACCCGATAAGTACCAATACGCAATGGGAGGATTGGTCCCATTTTTGGGGAACGAATGGATAGATACTTGTTTATCATTCGAACGATCGATTTCTTCGTTCAAATTTTTTCTTTATTCATTCTGTCTTACTCTATAAACTTTCCAATCTATGTATCAAATAGAATAAAGAGAAAAAAGGGATGAAGACAATAAACCATTGATTGTTACGTTTCCATATTAAAGTGAAGTATAGTACTAAATTTTTTTCTTTAATTTAATGCCCATTGGTGTTCCAAAAGTACCTTTTCGGAGTCCTGGAGAGGAAGATGCGGTTTGGGTTGACATATAGTGCGACTTGTCAGACATATTGGGTCATATGGGATTTACCCGTTCTCTCCCCTGATCGAGATATCCTCTGTTTCGCCCAAGAGATATTGTATTGAGTGAGGCATCAATCAATCATTCGGAGCGTGAAGTGCAATTAGATCAATTTATTTTATATTGGGGATCAATATTATCAATTTAGAAGAATTTATGGTTTACTTGGACTGATAAAATAAAGTATCCAGGCTCCGTTCAGAAAATACCAAATCGATAACAAATTGTTAATATAATATATGTATGATTACCACTTGTATCATAAATGATTCTTATACCTACTATTACTTTATACCTACTATTACTATAGTAGTGATAGTAGTGATCCCAAATTGCCGACCAACGGAATAGTATGATGAATACATCAAATAGTTTTGGGAAAGCAAGACAAAAAAAAAGGAAGTCATAACAAAAAAATGGTACTGAGACCATTTGTCCTATATGTGCAAATAGAATTCGGACAGATCTTTTCCCGGGGTAGACCATGAACCTAAAAGAATTGAAAGGACCCATTCAGGAACAAGACAATGACATCGTGATTTTAATATCGATGAAACAATACATCAATGATAGGTTAGTTTAATAAGTTCAGTAATCTCTTTTTTTTTTAGAGGGAAGGGAGCCTAAACTCATCTCGTTTTTTTTAATAGAAGACCTTTCATTAAGAAAACCTGTTACATAAAAAAAAGAAATAAAGCTGGAATCGACACATTGATTCTTTTTTTTCTTTTTCACAATTTTTTTTTGAACCGTATGTATCCAAAGGTGCACGTACGGTTCCTAAGGGATGCAATTTTGTCCTAATCAACCGACTTTATCGAGAAAGATTACTTTTTTTAGGCCAAGAGGTTGATAGCGAGATCTCGAATCAACTTGTTGGTCTCATGGTATATCTCAGTATAGAAGATGGTACTAGGGATCTTTATTTGTTTATAAACTCTCCCGGCGGATGGGTAATACCAGGAATAGCCATTTATGATACTATGCAATTTGTGTCACCTGATGTGCATACGATATGCATGGGATTAGCCGCGTCAATGGGATCTTTTATTCTGGTCGGAGGAGAAATTACCAAACGTCTAGCATTCCCTCACGCTTGGCGCCAATGAGTTTTTATTTGATTGAAAAAAAAGAAGACTATGCCTTCGCCACATTGATTATAAAAGAAAATTATAAGTAATAATAGCATGGCACTTCGGGTTCGATATGAACAAACCATTATTGTTTTTTCATAACATGAGATTTTGTATCGAGATAGTAGTATGAAATAAAGGTTATTTCCGATTTGATCTTATGTGTCGGGAGTACATTTCAGCGTCACAAACCATTTTTCTTCCACACCAGAAGTCTCTTTCTGATACTTATGCTATGAAAGAAAGAGTACAAAAATGAAAAAAAAAAGATCATTTTTGACTTATTTGATCGTATCAAAAAGAAACTTTGGGATTGCTAAATCACAGACGAGATAAATATATAAAGTAACAGAACCATCATAGTATTCTTTTTTACTTCTATGAAAGGAAGGGTGGTAAATGGATCATTCAACGATCTGGATTAGATGGATTCTATTTCTTTCTTCGCTAGAATAGAAGAGAAGAAAGGGTCAATTCCATTGCAGAGCCGTATGCAATGAACAAAAGATGCCTGTACGGTTATTCAATTCTATTTGATTTTTTTTTCTTGTTATTTTTTTATCCCCTACTTTAGTTTAGCCCAATCATGCGAGATAGAAGAACCGTTCATGATGTTATATCAATATCATCAGGGTTATGATTCACCAACCTGCTAGTTCTTTTTATGAGGCACAAGCAGGGGAATTTATCCTGGAAGCGGAAGAACTACTGAAACTTCGCGAAACCCTAACAAAGGTTTATGTACAAAGAACGGGCAACCCTTTATGGGTTGTATCCGAGGATATGGAAAGGGATGTTTTTATGTCAGCAACAGAAGCCCAAACTCATGGCATTGTTGATCTTGTAGCGGTCGAAAATGAAAATACTGGGGATTTCGTATAAATCTATTTTATTTCAAACCATAATTCAAATTTTCTGTGATTTGATATTGAATAGAAATAATTCATGATGATCAATCATCAGGTTAAGATCGATCTAAACCAACCCATTTTATTCTATATATACATATATATACATACGACATGCCAACTATTAAACAACTTATTAGAAACACAAGACAGCCAATAAGAAATGTTACAAAATCTCCCGCTCTTAGAGGATGTCCTCAGCGTCGAGGAACATGTACTAGGGTGTATGTGCGACTCGTTCAGATCATAAGTTCGAACAAATGAGACAATTTTTTCAGTATCAATGACCGGTACCAATGAATAGGATAGATAGAGAAGATCTATCATATACCCATATTGTATATGGAATTTATGGTTTCCATTGGTGCAAATCCAATCATCTAGATTTGAAATAAGAAGCAATTCCCCATTGGTAGCAAATGGTTATCCATTAAGCGGAGGAAATGGTATCATAAGAAGCAAAAAGGTTATGCTCCTTTTCTTGAAAGAACGGACTAACAGGGTCAGCTACCTAGCCAACTTTCATAATTAAATGCCGTCACTGTATGGATAACTCTTTTTGTGAAAAGAGCTATTACTGTAGATAGGTAGAGCCAAAGAGTGTGAACTATACAAGTTAACAATAACATTTGATTAAATGAAAGAAGAGGCTCCGGTGTATAGAGAGGACCTCACCGTTTAAGAGGTAACCATAGAAACGATGGAACCCACTATTTTTTTTTATTTAGTATCGTTCTAATTTCTTATTTCCAGTGAAATAACTGGAAGGAATAGAATACAAAATCGTGGTTGGGAAGGTCATAGTAGCAAAAGCCATTGGAATTGATATTTTATATATCGGAATAATCCGTTTTGTTATTAATCGACCGGGGAAGGGGAAAAGGATGACTGAAAGAAGAGAAATCAATTAGTTATTCATTAAGCTTTAATCTGATTCAATGACCAGAGTTAAACGAGGATATACAGCTCGGAGACGTCGAACAAAAATTCGTTTATTTGCATCAACCTTTAGAGGGGCTCATTCAAGACTTACTCGAACGATTACTCAACAGAAAATGAGAGCTTTGGTTTCCTCTCATCGAGATAGAGGCAGACAAAAGAGGGATTTTCGTCGTTTGTGGATCACTCGGATAAACGCAGTAACTCGTGAGAATAAGGTATTCTATAGTTATAGTATATTAATACACAATCTGTACAAGAAGCAATTGCTTCTTAATCGTAAAATACTTGCGCAAATAGCTATATCAAATAAGAATTGTCTTTACATGATTTCCAATAAAATTATCAAATAAAGGAGATTCAAAAGTAATATACAGGAATGATTGAAAGGGAATTCCCCGGAGAATGAACTCCGGGAAGATATAGAATAAAAATAAATTAAGATAAGTAGTAGAAATGAACGAACATGTTTCAATAAAAAAAAATATTTATTCTTCTCCCCCATTTTTGTTTCTTATATTATAACACAAGAATCAAATCAGGATTCTAGGCCTTTTCGAACAAAACATCAATCTGAGCTTGAGTTCCAATTGTATTTTTGAGTCAATTGAGGAGTATGCCTATTTATTTCTGGTTCTAGGACCAGTAGTTCTTGGGATCGACTCAGCTCTCTCAAATTGTTTCTCATTATTAAGAAAAGGTAACAAAGATAAAATACGAGCTTGTTTTATAGCAATAGTAATTAATCGTTGTTGTTTCAAGGTCAATCTATTCACTCGTCTAGATAATATTTTTCCTTGTTCACTAATAAATCGACTAATTAAACTCATGTTTCTATAATCGATTCGATCCCCCGATCCAATTGGGGGCAAACGCCTACGAAAGGATCGCTTGTATTTACGAAAAGGTTGCTTGGATTTATCCATGGTTTATTCCTTATCTCTAAAGTTCTATTTATTTATTCATTTCGGATCCAACCGAAATAGGCTTTGATTCATATATTATTTCATTCATATACTATATATCTATACACATGAAAGAATATCTACATAAAATCGGGTTTGATTTGTATATATTATGTATATTATATATGTTAAGTTCTTACTCTTCCTGTCCTGTTCTTTGGAAAGATCGAACACATGATGTTCCCTTCGATCTATTTCTTGATTTCCCCATGAATCGTATGCTTATGACAATAGCGACAAAATTTTTGCAATTCTAATCGACTGGGTGTATTGTGGCGATTCTTTTGAGTAATATATCTAGAAATGCCCCGCGATTCCTTATTGACACTATTTCGGACACAACTGGTACATTCCAAAATAACTCTGACTCTGACATCTTTACCCTTGGCCATGAACCTCCTTTAGATTTTGTATCGACTTAACTTAAGTCTTATATTTTCGATCCGAACCGAAGAAGAAGAAAAAAATCAATAGAAGTTACTAGTTAGAAATTCCATTTCTAAGCATTTCGTTGTAATTCTTCTTATTATCTTATCTAATTAATTTATTATCTAATTAATAGAATATGTATTAATATAGTATATATTAAGTTAAGTAATACAAAATAGAATAATAATTAAGTAATACAATTTCTTTCTAACTATCAATTATTTCTATCCTAAATCCCAATATTTCATTTAAGTATCTTTTTTCTATGCTATGATTTCGTAGAGCCCGCCCTAGACTGGATACACATTTTAATTTTATTTCTGTTTTCCCAAATTTGATCTTGGATCTACCGGATTTTTTATGAGGTTCAATACACTTTTTCCTTCTCTTTCCTTACTATTCTAAAGAATTGAAAGGGAGAGTCGAGGTTTTAGTTACGTCATGTGGAATTATATTTCTTCATTTCTTCGCATATCAATAACTAGAATTAAAAAAAGGGGAATGACAGGGCATCTGGGAATAAACGATTAATTTCTATCAATAGACCCGCTAAAGACCCAAACCATAGAGTAGTTAACACAGGTGCCACGGAGAGATATGTTTTTAGATCTCGCATTGAAAATCCTCCTTCTTTATTGTAATACATATATTGTCAGATGCTGTAGTTCAAGATCATTTTTATTTATTTTTACGCGGATTTCCTAACAAAAATGGATATGTACAATGAACCAATAGATGAGATTTTCCTGTCACTAAAAAAGAAAAAGATGACCCCTTCTTCCTGAGCATTACGGATAAATATTCATTCTTTTTTATATGTTAGGTTGGGTTTCAGATGTATATAATTCTTTTATTATATGAAACCAAAAACAAGAAATGACAAGAAAGTTCTATATAGATAGAGGAGAAAATAAAGATGTGGAAAACAAGACAGGTATTTTGTACAATGACACTGTACAACAATTTTAAAAAGGGATGTAGCGCAGCTTGGTAGCGCGTTTGTTTTGGGTACAAAATGTCACGGGTTCAAATCCTGTCATCCCTACCTATTACTTCTCCTATGGGCAGTAACGAGAGATTAATTGAGATCGACGGGGCATAATCTTTCATTTTTGGATACTATATTTATGTAAGATGTGTTAGAAGTTAAGTGGAAAAAAAATTTCTTTGAAAGCGCTCTTAGTTCAGTTCGGTAGAACGCGGGTCTCCAAAACCCGATGTCGTAGGTTCAAATCCTACAGAGCGTGATTCCGTCTATCTTATGTATGTCGAATCACAATAAAATAACTTAACAAAACAAAGTTGAATTGCAACTGGAATTTGAC